TTCTCTAATTTTTTATACGGATAACAAAAATTGTTTAGTTTATAAGAATACATATTCAATTCACTATCAAAACAAGATATAAAAATTTCGAATAGATCAAGAGATTCTATGAAATCTCAAAAAATCCCTCGATTCTATTATTCATTTAACATATGAATATTAGTGCAGATTATTTTATCGATTAGTTAAAATCGATATATATGGAATTGCTTCATTCGCGAGGAGCCGTATGAGATGAAAATCTCACGTACGGTTCTGTAATAAAGATGGAATTGAATTGAGAAACAACCATCTATTATAACCCCCAAAGAACCAAATTTCGTAAACACCAGAGAGGAAGAATGAAGGGAATATCCTATCGAGGTAATCATATTTGCTTCGGAAAATATGCTCTTCAGGCACTTGAGCCAGCTTGGATAACATCTAGACAAATAGAAGCGGGACGACGGGCAATGTCACGAAATGTTCGCCGCGGTGGACAAATATGGGTACGCATATTTCCGGACAAACCGGTTACAGTAAGACCTACTGAAACACGTATGGGTTCGGGAAAAGGATCTCCCGAATATTGGGTAGCTGTCGTTAAACCTGGGAAAATACTTTATGAAATGGGCGGGGTCCCTGAAAATATAGCAAGAAAGGCTATTTCAATAGCATCATCCAAAATGCCTATACGAACTCAATTCATTATTTCAGGATAATAAGTTAGAATCAAAGGAAAGAGGTCTTTAGGACGAAAAAAAAAATGCAATTGTAGATTCCTTTTTTCGAACACATAATATTTTTACTTCAATCTTTGAACTGAAAAAACAAAAAAATGATATGATTCAACCTCAAACTCATTTGAATGTAGCTGATAACAGCGGAGCACGCGAACTGATGTGTATTCGAATCCTAGGAGCTAGTAATCGACGATATGCTTATATTGGTGACATTGTTGTGGCTGTAATCAAACAAGCAATACCAAATACAAACTTAGAAAGATCAGAAGTGATCCGAGCTGTAATTGTACGTACTTGTAAAGAACTCAAACGTAGGAACGGTATAATAATTCAGTATGATGATAATGCTGCCGTTGTCATTGATCAAGAAGGAAATCCAAAAGGAACTCGAATCTTTTGCGCAATTGCCCGGGAATTGAGACAGTTAAATTTCACAAAAATAGTTTCATTAGCACCCGAGGTATTATAAGACGAAACCGTGATATAGATACATTATTTTGTGAATAAAGAATCGAAATAGATTTATTAATCAATCTATTTTATCGCACATATATCCTATCCCTTTATTAATAATTTGGATAAGTATTCGAATTAGCAATTATTTTATATTCCATTATTCTATATTTCAGATTAATACTTGATAACCCAAACAATATATCTATCTATATATAGAGAAATATATATACATATATAGATATATAGACTAGATAGAAATAGAAAGTGAAAAATCATAAAAAAAGAAAAAGGAGCATGTTGATTATATAGAAAGTAAGGGGCAACCATTTTTTTCGTTTACCATGGGTAAGGACACCATCGCTGACATAATAACCTATATACGAAATGCTGACATGAATAAAAAGGGAATGGTTCAAATACCATTTACTAACATCACAGAAAACACTGTAAAAATACTTTTACGAGAAGGTTTTGTTGAAAACGTGAGAAAACATAGACAAAACGACAAATATTTTTTAGTTTTAACTCTACGATATAGAAGAAATAGAAAAGGATTATATAAAAGTTTTTTTAATTTAAAACGGATCAGTACACCCGGTCTACGAATATATTCTAATTATCAAAGAATCCCTCGAATTTTAGGAGGCATGGGTATTGTAATTCTTTCAACTTCTAGGGGTATAATGACAGATCGAGAGGCTCGATTAGAAAAAATCGGTGGAGAAGTTTTATGCTATATATGGTAATCTTTGTAACATATCTTAATTATATGAAAAACTTTCGATTTTTGTAAAAAAAAAAAGAGAGAGAGAAAACGCAAATTTCTAATATAACTTCACCCCTTATGTATATTAGTGAATGTGAGAGGGGTTTAACTGGAATTGGAAAAAAGAAAAAAAGGGGGATTCGTGAAAATGAAATTACTGAATGAATAACTTACCCATGAATCATTTCCCAGGATATGTTTCAGGTTCCCTTATATAATTAATTCTAATAAATTATATGCAATTTCGATTATGGAATAAATTTCCGAAAAGATTCAACGTATTTTTTACTTTTTATAGGTATACCATTAGGAAAGAAAAAAGTATAAGTCATTCAATTTAATTAGGGTGTTTTTCAATCTCAACATTATTTTTGTGGGGAAAGCCACAATTAGAAGTTCAAAATGTAAGGAAACCTTATTTTCTTCCAATAAATAAATTTAGGATTAACTTATTAAGGAATGAGAAATATGAAAATAAGAGCCTCTGTTCGTAAAATTTGTGAAAAATGTCGATTGATTCGAAGACGGAGGCGAATTATAGTAATTTGTTCCAATC